CAAATCGAAATTGGATTTGGCGCAATTCACAGAATTAGAAGCCTTTGCCCAATTCGCCTCTGATCTCGATAAAACAACTCAGAATCAATTAGCAAGAGGTCGACGATTACGTGAGTTGCTCAAACAATCCCAAGCAGAACCTCTCGAGGTCGAAGAGCAGATAATGACTGTTTATACTGGAACAAATGGTTATCTCGACTCATTAGAAATTGGACAAGTAAGGAAATTTCTCGGTAATTTACGTGACTACTTAAAAAGTAATAAACCCCAGTTCCAAGAAATCATATCGTCTACCAAGACATTCACCGAGGAAGCGGAGACCCTTTTGAAAGAGGCAATTCAGGAACAGATTGAACGCTTTCGGCTTCAGTAACAAGTGTAAAAAAATGGATCACTCTTAATCCTATGTTTTTATTTATCTTTTCATAATACTGAATAATATAATATCTTTTTTTACATAGTGGATCCCTTCTATTCTCGTATATTCCGTATATTTCGAATATATTATATATATATAATATATATAAGTTATATAATCTCTTATATATATATAATATAAAAAAAAAGATAGAAAAGTTATCTAATATATTCTTATATTAGAATAGAAGATATTCAATAAAAAGAAAAAGCCTTTTGTATATTTAAAAGGTGAAGTCCTTCTTCTCTAAATCAGTCAAAAGAGCAGAGAAATCGAAAAAAGGAGGGATAGGGGGGTTTTTGGGTATATGATATATGCTGTGGAAAAAGCTGCGTCCAATAGGATTTGAACCTATACCTAAGGTTTAGAAGACCTCTGTCCTATCCATTAGACAATGGACGCTTTTCATTCCGATTTTTGCGCATTTTTGTCTCTCCCTTTCTTGTTCGAAAAAAAAAAAAATGAGAAAATAGAAGAGAAGAATAGAAACATTCAAAAAAATCAGCATATAGAAATAGATTAGGTAGAGCGGGTAGCGGGAATCGAACCCGCATCGTTAGCTTGGAAGGCTAAGGGTTATAGTCGACGTTGATTCATCACTTTTAACGTCTCTAATTCAAAACCGAACATGAAACTTTGGTTTCATTCGGCTCCTTTATGGAGAATCGATAAATTCTGAGATATAAAAGAAGATATGACAAAATTCGGCCCATAACATCTATGTCGGCTTTTCTGTTTGAATGCATTCAAAAGGATTCGCTTTCTAGATGATCCCTCTAGAAGAGGGGATTCTAATAATCCTTCTAGTTACTTCGTTCTCTATTTCTATTTGAGAGAGTCATTAGGAAAAGGGTTTTGTTTCCACCGAGCTAAAGATAAAACAATATTTCGAGATCTCTAGTAAACCAAAGTTGTCGTTAATGGCTATTTTGCTTCAACCTATCCTCCCAAAATAAAAATCCAAATTGAAGATTTAGTTACGATTAGAAAAACACAAGCACCTTTTCCCTTTATCCATGGACCCCTTATTAATACTCAAATAATTGGAAATTATTAATCCAATTAAATAAAATTATGTTTCGTAATTCCATAATCCAAAAATTTTTCAATTTCCAATAGATCCTTGGATACAAATCACGATAATGTATATTCTTCCCCGACTTTTTCATTGAGAGGTAAAGGAGTCAATCCTTTTAAGAAATCAAGTTTTTGATCCGAATATGAATCATATTGAAAGACCCCTTAACTATATAAGGGGTTAATTGAACGAATCGCACTTTTACCACTAAACTATACCCGCTACAATGCAATTATTATATATAACCGGACTTTTTGTCGAACAGAGGAACCAAGCGGGCTTGATCAAGATAGGATCAGAAAGAAACCGTGACAATTGCGGTGTTCGTGTCTTTTGTCAGGAGACCCAACACAATTGGGAAAAGAGGACTCATTTAAATACCTAAAAGACAATTGCTTGCTTTTGCTGGAGGAGTTTTGGTATTGGTAGATATGGATATGGCTGGACAAAACCGCTTAAGTTATAGCATACATATCATAAAAAGACGTTGTGTAAGAATCTTTCGTTCTTTTTTTCATTTCAAATTCAATAAAGCACCTTATCTATTAGCATTTTATCTCTTTTTTATTGGTAACCCTTTTTTCGACACTAACACTAAAAAAGGCCTGGCTAGGTACTGGTACTGACCGGGCCAGGCCGCGGAAAAGTCCTTTCCGACGGAGTATTCTTTTGGTCTCGGAGAAAAGAAAAGGAATAAATAATTTTACGTTCTTTCTTTCAGAAAGGTAAACTCTGGAAAGACTTACCTTATTTTTTGTTATCTATTCGATTTATCTTTTTCGAGCCCTTCCCTTTTATCCAAATGGAATTTCTTAAAAAAATCGTATATATCCCTATTCCGTATAATCCGTATAGTATTATAGAATAATAGAATTCTAATAAAATAATATAGAGAGATAAAAAGTTTTTTTTTCAAGTCTTACTTTTCGTGTAATTTAACAGTTTAATGTAGTAATTAGAAATTCTACTCTTTTTGTTTCCCTTTACAACTGGGAGAGATGGCTGAGTGGACTAAAGCGTCGGATTGCTAATCCGTTGTACGACTTTATCGTACCGAGGGTTCGAATCCCTCTCTTTCCGTTGATGTCTTGATCTTTTTTTTCTTTTCGAATTGGAAAAGATGTGGAATAGAGAAAATCCTAAAAACATTTCAAAATGAAGCGAGGAAAGGGAAAAATCCTCTTTTTATTCTTCACGCCCAGGATTGCGCCCCGGATCATTAGATAGAAATCCGAATATGAACAGAGAAACAAAAAAAATAACTACTGTATAAACAAAGAGTTTGAGAGTAAGCATTATAGAATCTCCAGGAGCTTTTTTTGGTAAAAAGAGAATAGATTCTCCGTTTTTATACTACGTATCCTATTTTGATACTTTGATACGAAGAAATTTAGTTGTTTTTAGAAATAGAAAAAATGTACAGAAATTTCATTTGTAATGGAATAAAGGTCCAGTCTATATATTGATATATATTGATTGGGAAACATGAATAGGGTCGTTCAATGAAAAAGGGGCAGAATGGGGAATATGGGGTGACTCAGATTTCTGATAGCTATCCAAGAATCGGAATCTTTGAGTAGAGGTTTTATGCTCTTTAATACTCTAAGACTGAGCCAATCGATCTTATTTATTATTTATTAATTGTTCACATTTTTTTCTCGAATAAATAATGCATTTTTCTAGGACAGTATTCAAGTTATTAAAGTAAAGCCCTCATCGAAAACTTACTGCAGCTTGCCAAACAAAGGCTAAGAGAAAAAAGAAAAGAGGTATCACTGGCATAAAATCTACGATTGGATTCAAAAAAGCGTAGGCTTCGGGCAATTTGCCAAAGAAAAAGGTACTCGAATAAAGGACAGAATTTAGATAGATACAGATTAAACTAAAGATATTAATCATAACAAACCCTACAAACCCTTTTTTGTTCTTGGGGATAATTTTTTTTTGATTGAGGTATTAAGATGTTATTAATAGAAGATATAAGAGAAAAATGAAGAAAATAAGGTAGACCTAAAAAATGCTTTTTTGAATTTATCAAAAAAAAATCCTTCAATTCTCAAAAGAGACTAGAAGAACTCGTATTTTCATACAATATCTTAATGGAATTGTATGTAATGATCAATAAAGTCAGTTAAATTGTACGTAAAATCTATTCCATAGATCTATTCTAGATCTAGAGATTTTTGCTAGTGTTGGTTGACAAACAACCCTCGGACAGACTATACTGGAACATGAACAGTATATCATTGTTGGTTGACAAACAACCCTCGGACAGATTCTATATTAACATAAACAATATAATTAACATAAACAATATACCATTTTTTCGTACGGAAGTTTTCTTCTTGCTTCATTTTTGTTGGGGTAGCTTTTTTTTTGGGGGTGGGTTGGATAGCATTGGGAGTGTACTGCATTTTCTGTCGGTTTTTGCAGTACCCGAGGTGTCTCTAGACAGTGTACAGAAACACACTCTGGGGCGAGGAACCTATACCGTCCTATAGGAAAGTTCGCTCCCAATTCGAAGGGCGCTTTGGTTGGAGTCAGTCGGACCCCACTTGTTCTTGGTACGTATCGGGTGGTCCCGCACCCTTTACGTTTGGGGCGTAGCCAAGCGGTTAAGGCTTCGGGTTTTGATCCCGATACGCGAAGGTTCGAATCCTTTCGTCCCAGGTCAATCAAAATTGGGAGATGCTTGTATGTTTGTATTGGAGGCTCTATACCTGTTCTGTATTGGTGGTGAGAGGCGCCCCCATACACTCGGGGGCGTGGTCGAGTGGTAAAGCAAGGGGCTTTGGTCCCGATACGGAGGGTTCGTGTCCTTCCGCCCCATCAACCAATAGACATAGCTATATCTATAGCTTCGATTATTAATGATCTCTATTAATATAGATATACAGAATTAATATAGAATAAATAGATTAGATTGCGATAGAATATTATCCTTTTTTTTTTTCTAAAACAGAAAGTAGACTCTATCTACTATTCGATTTATTATTTATTTATACAGTACTATATAATAGAAAATTTATATATATACAATTCTATACATTCTTTTATTTAATATGATTCATTCTAAAATCGAAAAGTTTTTTAGAAATATTCTAAAAAAAGTAGAAAAGGTAGAATTCTTATTATACATCTTATTAACCAAATTAAGAAACCGTGGGTCTTATATCTATTGTTAATAACAATTAAACAATAAGATAAAAATTGCAAATTAGAATTCGAACTGAAATCTGTTAATTTCTATATTTAACATATAGAATTCGATTCGAATAAATAGAAGTCAAAATGAATAAATTACTATGTTTACTATGTACCGACTTAACCAAACCAATGATTATCCATGATTCCATAATGGAATCAATTACAAAGTGGCCCCGAACTAGAGGAATGTTATGGTAAAACTTCGTTTGAAACGCTGTGGGCGGAAGCAACGAGCCTTTTATCGAATCGTTGCAATTGATGTTCGCGCCCGAAGAGAGGGAAGGGCTCTTCAAAAGGTAGGTTTTTATGATCCGATAAACAATCAAACCCATTTAAACGTTCCTACTATTCTCTATTTTCTTGAACAAGGCGCTCAACCTACAGGAACTGTTCATGATATTTCAAAGAAGGCGGGGGTTTTGGGGGAACTCTTTCTTAAGCAAAGGACTTCCCGTTTTTGAAATAGAAAAAGGAAAGGAAGGGTGCGAGAAACTTGTATAGAACTTTTTCTCTCCTTGTTTCGACCGTGCACTCCGTTCTATTTATACTTCATTTCATTTTTTTTTTTAGCTTTAATTGACTATTAATTAGTATTTGGTGTTCTACAAAACCTGATTTTAGTGATTCCTATTCATATAGTGTCATAGCGTGAATGAAAAAAAAATGAATCGAATATAAAAAGTAATTGGATTGAAAAATAGAAAATTTTGACACACTTGCGTTTCGATAAGTGAGTTTTGTTTGAACTTTAGTATCAAAACAAATAGTAAGAAATACTAAAAAGGGGGTTAAGCTTGCTTGTTCCCCTTGTATTATAGAAATTGATATCTATTGAATAAGAATAAGCCTTTTTCGACATACATACAACACATTTCTATTGACAATGGCGTGTTGAAGAAGAAGAAATCGCATTTTTGTCGTGTTTAGAGTTATAGAGAATCTATTTATCTACTTTCCATAGGTTTTTTACTGCATTCAAAAGCAAGTGCCGGGTTCGTCGGATTTTTTCTGATACCAGAAGTCGTTTTTGTGTGATACAAAAATTTTGATTATAAAAGAGAAAGTCGATAAGCATAAGAATCAATGACATACGGCATAGGAGGTGCATCTCTTCCTATTGTTAGCTGAAAAGTTATTGTATTTTCATCCGCTCTTTATTATGTTCAGAATGGTTTATCGTTTTTGTCTTGTTACTTTAATGTTTTTCTTGTGTCGTACAATTGGATCTCTTTCTTTTTTTTTATTCCAATTATATCTATGTTTTTTTATTGGGGTTGTTAACTCAACGGTAGAGTACTCGGCGGCTAGTGACTTTATACACATTTTTTTGAAGCAAGAGATTCGTCCATACCACTGGTAGGTTTTGTAAGACCTGAAAGAAATGAGTGGAAAAAACAGTATATTGATATTGATAAGGTTTTTTTTTTTACAAAAAAAAAAGAGTGCTCGAGTTTCAAAAATAAAGGATTTCGAAACATCTTGTTATCCAAACAAATGAAATTCAAGTAAAGCTTAAAGGAAGGGGAGAAGGATATAGAATCTGTTGATGAGTCTATTCTACTTGTCCCCGAGGTATCCATTTTTGGTTTCCCCTACTACCTTTTTTGACTGTATTGCACTATGTATCATTTGAGAATCCAAGGAATTCCCCACTCTCGGTTCAATTCCAAGTGAGTTTCAAATGGAAGAATTACAAGAATATTTCGAATTCGATCGATCTCGGCAGCATGCTTTTCTATACCCACTTATCTCTCGGGAGTCTATTTATGCACTTGCGCATGATCATGGTTTAAATAGATCCATTTTGTTGGAAAAGGCCAATTATGACAATAAATCCAGTTCACTAATTGTGAAACGTTTAATTGCTAGAATGTATCAACAGAGCCCTTTGGGCATTTGTCCCAATGATTTGAACCAAAATCCTTTTTTTGGCCACAATAAGAATTTGTATTCTCAAATGATATCAGAGGGATTTGCAGAGATTGCGGAAATTCCCCTTTTTCTTCAATTAGTCTCTTCTTTAGAAGGGAAAGAAATAGCAAAATCTCTTAATTTACGATCAATACAGTCAATATTTCCCTTTTTAGAGGATGAATGCTCCCATTTCCATTTTGTGTCAGACGTACTAATACCCCACCCTGCCCATCTGGAAATCCTGGTGGAAGCCCTTCGTTATTGGGTGAAAGATGCTCCCTTCGTGCATTTTTTACGGTTCTTTCTCTATGAGTGGTGGAGTTTTAATAGTCTTATTATTCCAAAGGGGTCTAGTTCTTTTTTTTCAAAAAAGAATGCAAGATTCTTCCTCTTTCTATATAATTCTCATGTATGTGAATATGAATCCATCCTCCTTTTTCTTCGGAGTAAATCTTCCCATTTACGATCAACATCTTCTGCAATCTTTCTCGAGCGTATTCTTTTCTATAAAAAAATGGAAGATCTTGGATCTATCTTTGCAAATAATTTTGAGCGCATTCTGCTGTTTTTCAAGGACCCCTTCCTTCATTATGTTAGATATCAAGGAAAATATATTCTGATTTTAAAAGACAGGCCTCTTCTGATGAATAAATGGAAAGATTTTCTTGTAAAGTTATGGCAATGTCATTTTGATGTATGGTCTCAACCAGGAGGGGTTCATAGAAACAAATTCTCCCAGTATTCCCTTCACTTTATGGGTTATATTTTAAGTGTACGACCAATTCCTTTGGTGGTACGGAGTCGAGCATTAGAAAATGAATTTCTAATAGATAATGCTATGAATAAGGTCGAAACAATAATTCCAATTCTTTCTCTAATTGGA